ACCAGGTCGAATACTTTATGAAATGGGTGGAGTAACAGAAAATATAGCCAGAAGGGCGATTTCAATAGCATCGTCCAAAATGCCTATACGAACTCAATTCATTATTTCGGGATAAAAAAAATCAAAATAAAAAGGTCTTGGGGATAAAAAAACAATAACAGGTGCCGGTTTCTTTCTTTGGACAAACAATATTTCTTTTTTTTCTTCACTCTTTGCTTTGCATTGAAAGAATAGATTCTAAAAAAATGATATGATTCAACCCCAGACCCTTTTGAATGTAGCGGATAACAGCGGGGCTCGAGAATTGATGTGTATTCGAATCATAGGAGCTAGCAATCGTCGATATGCTCATATCGGTGACGTTATTGTTGCTGTGATCAAAGACGCAGTGCCAAATATGCCCCTAGCAAGATCAGAGGTGGTCAGAGCTGTAATTGTACGTACTTGTAAAGAACTCAAACGTGATAACGGTATGATAATACGATATGATGACAATGCTGCGGTTGTCATTGACCAAGAAGGAAACCCCAAAGGAACTCGAATTTTTGGTGCAATTGCCCGGGAATTGAGACAGTTAAATTTTACTAAAATAGTTTCATTAGCCCCGGAGGTATTGTAAGGTCTTCTAAAATAAGATAATACCATTTGTTATAGTAAAGTATTTGAAAGAAAGAGATTAAGAAATATATTCAGAATTTTTAGTAGATTGTGTCTCACGCATATGCCTTTAATTTAAATTTAAATTCATAAACAAATAAGTAAAAAAAAAAAATATGTTGATTATATCAAAATTGGGGATCACCAAGAAATTTAATTCACCATGGGTAGGGATATTATTGCTGACATAATAACTTCTATACGAAATGCTGATATGGATAGAAAAAGGGTGGTTCGAATAGCATATACTAATATCACTGAAAATATTGTTAAAATACTTTTACGAGAAGGTTTTATCGAAAACGTGAGAAAACATAAAGAAACCAAAAAAGATTTTTTGGTTTTAACCCTACGGCATAGAAGGAATAGGAAAAGGTCTTATATAAATTTTTTAAATTTAAAACGGATCAGCCGGCCTGGTCTCCGAATCTATTCGAACTACCAACGAATTCCTAGAATTTTAGGTGGGATGGGAATTGTAATTATTTCTACTTCTCGAGGTATAATGACAGACCGAGAGGCTCGACTAGAACGAATTGGTGGAGAAGTTTTGTGTTATATATGGTAATCCTTCTAATATACGAATTGGGTCCGAAACTTCTTATTTGTGAAAACAAAAAGAAAAGGGGCGGGTTGTCTAATATCGTTCCTCCTCCATCAATTGATACTTCAAGGAGGCTTTACCTGGAATGAAAGAACAAAAATGGATTCATGAAGGTTTAATTACTGAATCCCTTCCCAACGGTATGTTCCGGATTCGCTTAGATAATCAAGATATGATTCTAGGTTATGTTTCGGGAAAGATCCGACGTAGTTTTATACGGATACTACCAGGCGATAGAGTTAAAATTGAAGTAAGTCGTTATGATTCAACCAGAGGACGTATAATTTATCGACTTCGCAATAAGGATTCGAAAGATTAGGTGTTTTTATCAACTTCAACATTCCTTTCGTGAGAAGATGATTCGAGATAAAAAATTCCAAGAAACCTATTTTCTTCCAAAAACTATATTCAGAATTAAAATGAGGAATGCCAAATATGAAAATAAGAGCTTCTGTTCGTAAAATTTGTGAAAAATGTCGACTAATCCGTAGGCGGGGACGAATTATAGTAATTTGTTCCAACCCAAGACATAAACAAAGACAAGGATAATCAGACTTGTTAAAACACCCGATGTAAAAGTAAAAAGGGTAAAAAAGGGGAGGGGTCCTTTTTGACACGAAATGGATATATCCATATATCTCTGACTCATATTTATGAGATGAAAAAATGGCAAAAAATATACCGAGAATTGGTTCACGTAAGAATGGACGTATTGGTTCACGTAAGAATACACGGAGAATACCAAAGGGGGTTATTCATGTTCAAGCAAGTTTCAATAATACTATTGTGACTGTTACAGATGTACGGGGTCGAGTGGTTTCTTGGTCCTCTGCCGGTACTTGTGGATTCAAGGGTACAAGAAGGGGGACGCCCTTTGCTGCTCAAACCGCAGCAGGAAATGCTATTCGTACAGTAGTGGATCAAGGTATGCAACGAGCAGAAGTCATGATAAAAGGACCGGGTCTCGGAAGAGACGCGGCATTACGCGCTATTCGCAGAAGTGGTATACTATTAACTTTTGTGCGGGATGTAACCCCTATGCCACATAATGGCTGTAGACCTCCGAAAAAGCGACGTGTGTAGAAATAAAAATTGAAGAGATTTCAAGATAAACAAGAGAAAAAAATGATTCAATTATTTGAATATTATTATGGTTCGAGAGAAAGTAACAGTATCTACTCGGACACTACAGTGGAAGTGTGTTGAATCAAAAGCAGACAATAAGCGTCTTTATTATGG